TATATATATATATTTATATAAATAAATAAACTTTTATAGTTTATATTAAAACAATAGATTGCAAGTCTAAAAAAATAATTAAAAAAAATTATTAAAAATTAAGATTTTAAGTTAAAAAAACTATTAATCTTCAAAATTAAAAATAATAATTATTATTTATTAAATCTTAAAAATTATTTTATAATAATAGAATTAAACTATTTCCTAAAAATTCAAAATTTTTTGTGCATCATACACTAATAATAATAATAATTTATACAAAACTATAAAAAGATAAGCTAATAAAGCTAATGGGTTCATACCCCATAAATAAAAATATTAATTTTTTTCTTTTTATGCAAATGAAATGTCTGATAAAAGAATTATTCTGATAGAATAAAACATGTATAATTTAAAATACTTTCATTTTATATTAATTTTAACAAAAAAAATAAAATTAAGTTTATAAAATGAATATAATTATAATAAATAATAAAATTTTAATAAATAAAAATATAAATTTTATACTATACTTTATATTATGCTTAGGAACTATTATCACTATTAACTCTTCATCTTGATTAAGAGCTTGAATAGGATTAGAAATAAATATAATAAGATTTATTCCTTTAATAATAAATAATAAAACATACTTAAAATCATCTAATTCAATAATAATATATTTTATTATTCAATCAATTTCTTCATCAATTATAATTATATCTATAATAAATATAAAAATAATAATAAATTTAAAATTATTTATAGAAAGAACAATAATAATAAGATTAATGATAAAAATTGGAGCAGCACCATTTTATTGATGAATACCAAAAATTATAAATAATTTAAATTGAATAAACTGTATAATTTTAATAACATGACAAAAAATTGCCCCAATTATATTAATATTACAAATTAATACAACAAAATCATTAGTATACTTATCAGCTTTATTATCAACATTAATTGGATCAATTATATCATTAAATCAAAATTCATTAAAAATAATTATATCATATTCATCAATTAACCATGTAGGATGAATTATATTAAGAATATTAATAAATTTAAAATTAATAATAACTTACTTTCTATTTTATTCAATTATTAATTTAATTATTTGTTTAAATTTAAATAAATATAATATTATTTACACAAATCAATTATTTAAAATTAATAATAATAAAATATATAAACTAATTATAAACTCATTATTTTTATCATTAGGTGGAATTCCCCCATTTATAGGATTTTTACCTAAATTATTAATTATAATTATTATAATTAAAAATAATATAATTATTGAAGCATCCATTATAATTATTTTAGCAGTAATTCTTGTATCAGTTTACATAAATCCTTTCATTTCTTCTTTATTAACTAATAAAATAAATATTAAATGAATATTTAAAATTAATAAAAGTATAATATCATATAAATTAAATTTTTACACATTTAATTTAATAATAATATTAATATTATCAATATGAATTATATCAAAAATAATTTAATTTAATAAAAAGAAATAATTTTCTATAAATAAATTTACAATTTATCGCTTAAAACTTCAGCCATTTTATTGAACAAATGATTATTATCAACAAATCATAAAAATATTGGAACATTATATTTCATCCTTGGATTTTGATGTGGTATAATAGGTTTATCAATAAGAATAATTATTCGAATAGAATTAAGATCAACAAATTCATTTATTAATAATGATCAAATTTATAACACAATTGTTACATCCCACGCTTTCTTAATAATTTTCTTTATAGTAATACCAATCATGATTGGAGGATTTGGAAATTGATTAATTCCATTAATATTAGGAGCTCCAGATATAGCATTTCCTCGTATAAATAATATAAGTTTTTGATTATTACCTCCTTCACTAAATTTGATAATCTGAAGAATATATGTAGGTAATGGAACAGGAACAGGATGAACAGTTTATCCTCCACTATCTTCAAATATTTCACATGCAGGAATCTCAGTTGATATAACAATTTTCTCATTACATTTAGCAGGAGTTTCATCAATTTTAGGAGCTATTAACTTTATTTCAACAATTATAAATATACGAATAAATGGTATAACAAATGAACGAATAAGTTTATTTACATGATCAGTTTTATTAACAGCAATTTTATTACTATTATCTTTACCTGTATTAGCTGGAGCAATCACAATATTATTAACAGATCGAAATTTAAATACCTCATTCTTTGACCCTTCGGGTGGAGGAGATCCAATTTTATACCAACATTTATTTTGATTTTTTGGACACCCTGAAGTTTATATTTTAATTTTACCTGCATTTGGAATAATTTCACATATTATTACTCAAGAATCAGGAAAAAAAGAAACTTTTGGAACACTAGGAATAATTTATGCTATATCAAGAATTGGATTACTAGGATTTATTGTATGAGCCCATCACATATTTACAGTAGGAATAGATGTTGATACACGAGCTTACTTTACAGCAGCAACAATAATTATTGCTATTCCTACTGGAATTAAAATTTTTAGATGAATAGCAACTATATATGGGACAAAAATCATTTTCTCCCCTTCAATATTATGAACATTAGGATTCATTTTCCTATTTACATTAGGAGGTTTAACAGGAATTATTTTATCAAATTCATCAATTGATATTATTTTACATGATACATATTATGTTGTTGCACATTTTCATTATGTATTATCAATAGGAGCAGTATTTGGAATTATAGCAGGATTTACTACATGATATCCTTTAATTACAGGCTTAACAATAAATCCATACTGATTAAAAATTCAATTTTTAACTATATTTATTGGAGTAAACACAACATTTTTTCCACAACATTTTCTAGGATTAAGAGGTATACCACGACGATACTCAGATTATCCTGATGCTTTTCTTACATGAAATGTTTTATCATCAATTGGATCAATAATTACTTTTTTAAGAATTCTATTTATAATTTTTATTATTTGAGAAAGATTCTCAAGTCAACGTCAAATTATTATATCTTCACACATAATTTCATCAATTGAATGAAATCAAAAATTTCCACCATCAGATCATAGATACGAAGAATTACCTTTAAATGTAATTAAATTCTAATATGGCAGAATAGTGCAATGGATTTAAACCCCATTTATAAAGATTAATTCTTTTTTTAGGATATGAATACATGAATAAATTTATCTTTTCAAGATGCATCATCTCCTTTAATAGAACAATTAGTATTTTTTCATGATCACGCAATAATTATCTTAATTTTAATTACAACAAGTATTTTATATATATTATTAAATATATTATTCAATAAATTAATTAATCGAAACATATTAAATCAACAAACATTAGAAATTGTATGAACAATCACCCCAACATTTTTATTAATTTTTATTGCACTCCCTTCAATTCATTTATTATATTTAATAGATGAAATTAATTCACCAATATTAACTATTAAAAGTATTGGACATCAATGATATTGAAGTTATGAATATACAGATTTTCATAATATTCAATTTGATGCTTATATAATCCCAAAAAATGAATTAAAACTTAATTCATTCCGATTATTAGATGTAGATAACAACACAATTTTACCTACAAACACTCAAATACGATTATTAATTACATCAACTGATGTAATTCATTCTTGAACAATACCTTCTTTAGGAAAAAAAATTGATGCTGTACCAGGACGTTTAAATCAAATTAGATTAATAATTAAACGACCAGGAATATATTTTGGACAATGTTCAGAAATTTGTGGAGCAAACCATAGATTTATACCAATTGTTATTGAAAGAATTCCAATAAATTTTTTTATTAAATGATCTAATTCATTTTACATTAAATGGCTGAAAGTAAGCAATGATCTCTTAAATCATAATATAATAGTATTAACAAACTATTTTTAATGAAAAGATTTAGTTTAAAAAACATTTGTATGTCATACAAAAATTATTAGAAAAATCTAATATTCTTTTATTCCTCAAATATTTCCCATAGATTGATTACTTCATTTTTTTTTTTTTATACTTTTATTTTTTTTTATCTTAATTTTAAATTATTATATTTTTATCCCTAAAACAAAAGTAAACAAAAATTTAAAACCTTTTAATAATTACATTAATATAATCTGAAAATGATAAATTCAACATTCTCTATTTTTGATCCAATATCAAGTTTAATAAATTTAAATTTAAATTGAGTAAGAACAATACTTGGATTAATATTTATCCCTAATTCATTTTGATTTACTCCCTCACGATTAAGAATTTTTTGATTAATAATTATAAATAAACTTCATTTTGAACTAAATACTTTATTAGAAAATAAAAAATCTAAAGGAATAACTCTAATTTTATTAACATTTTTTTATTATATTTTTTTTAATAATTTTTTAGGGCTTTTCCCTTATATTTTTACAAGAACAAGTCATTTAGGATTATCTTTAACCTTAGCTTTACCATTATGATTAAGTTTAATATTATATGGATGAATTAAAAACACAAACCATATATTTTCACATTTAATTCCACAAAATACTCCCTTTTTACTTATACCATTTATAGTAATAATTGAAACAACAAGAAATATTATTCGAAGAATTACTTTATCTGTCCGATTAACAGCTAACATAATTGCAGGTCACTTACTTATAACTTTATTAAGAAGAAATGGAAGCTTATTAAGATTAACGGGAGTAAGAATTTTAATTTTCACTCAATTTTTTTTATTAATTTTAGAATCCGCTGTAGCAATTATTCAATCTTATGTGTTTACTGTATTAAGAACACTTTACTCTAGAGAAGTAAATTAATGTTAAATAAAAATCATCCATTTCATATAGTAGACTCTAGTCCATGACCAATTCTTGGAGCCGGTAGAGCTATACTTTTAATAATAGGATCTTTAAAATGATTCCATGAAAATTCTACAGATTTAATCATTTTAGGATTAACTGCAATTTTAATAATTATAATTCAATGATGACGAGATGTTATTCGTGAAAGAACATTTCAAGGTATACATACAAATAAAGTAACAAAAAATATACGTTTAGGAATAATTTTATTTATTACATCTGAAGTATTCTTTTTTATTTCTTTTTTTTGAGCATTTTTTCATAATTCTCTTTCTCCATCTATTGAAATTGGAAGAAACTGACCTCCAAAAGGAATTTTAACTTTTAATCCAATAAGAATTCCTTTACTTAATACCCTTATTCTTATTTCATCAGGATTTACTATCACAATCACCCATCATAGTTTAATAAACAATAATAAAAAAGAAGCAATAAATAGATTAATAATTACTGTAATTTTAGGAATTTTTTTTACTTTATTACAATATTATGAATATCATATATCACCATTCACAATTGCTGATTCTATTTATGGTTCAACTTTTTTTTTAACAACTGGTTTCCATGGAATTCATGTAATAATTGGAACAACTTTTTTATTAATTAACTTTTTTCGTATTAAAAATAATCATTTTTCTATAAACCATCATTTTGGATTTGAAGCAGCTGCATGATATTGACATTTTGTAGATGTAGTTTGACTATTTTTATATTTATCAATTTATTGATGAGGTAATAATTAAAATACTTATATAATATAAAATATTATAATTGATTTCCAATCAAAAAATCTATTAATTTAGTATAAGTAATTAAAATATTATTATTTTTCATAAATATTATTATATTAATTTCTATTTTTATTATAATTTTATCATCAATAATTTCAAAAAAATCAATATGAAATAAAGAAAAATTAACCCCATTTGAATGTGGATTTGATCCAAAAAATAATTATCGAAACACATTTTCAATTCAATTTTTTTTAATTACTATTATTTTTTTAATTTTTGATGTAGAAATTACATTACTTCTTCCATTAATTTTAACTTTAAATATCTCAATGTTAAAAATTTGATTTATTACAACAACCTACTTTATTTTAATTTTAATTTTAGGTCTATTATATGAATGAAAATTTGGAGCATTAAATTGACTTAATTAATAGGAATATAGTTAAATTATAACATTTGATTTGCATTCAAAAATTATTAAAAATTAATTTTTCTTAAAGTTTGAAACAAAAATTTGTATTCAGTTTCGACCTGAAATTCTAGTTAATTTTAACTCTAACTTTTAATTAAAGCCAAAAAGAGGCATATTATTGTTAATAATAAAATTGAATTAAATATTCTAATTAAAGAAATATACTTTAATAAAGCTTCTAACTTTATACTAAACAATTAAATATTGTTTATATTTCTTTAATTTTATATAGTTTAAAAAACATTACACTTTCATTGTAAAATTAAGAAAAAATTTCTTTATAAAATAAAATTAATTGTTTAAAGATTTTACAAATCATAATATCATCTTCAATAATATACTTTAAATTTAAGATATTTAAACACCTAATAAAAAAAAACCAAAAAAATATTATAAAAATAAATAAATTAATTAATTTATTAAAATTAAAAATTAATAAATCAATTTGATATAAATAAAATTTAATTAATTCAATAAATATGTTACTTACAGAAAATTCAATTCAATTTTGTTCAATTTTACTAAAAAATAAAGCTAATTTTAATCTAACCTTAAATAATAAAATTGACAAAATAGGTAAAAATCATATTAAAGATAAAATATTTTTTAAAAAAAGATTTTTTAAAAATATAAAATCTAAACTTAAAACAAAATTAAAATAACCTAACAAACCCCCAATAAAAATTATTATTAAAGGTAAAATTTTATAATAAATTGGTAAAATAATAAAATAAGGATTAGGGATAATTACTCAACTTAAAATTCTACCCCCCAAAATAATCATAATTATTAAACCAATTAACCTTAAATTCATTCCCCATAAATTTCTAGTCAAAAAATTTATTGATAAAGAATTATAATTATTAAATATAACAAATATTAATAAACGAACAGTATAACAAATTGTTAATAAAGTTGAAATAAAAATTAAAATTATTACAAAAAAATTATAATTATTAATAAATATTATTAATTCCAAAATTAAATCTTTTGAATAAAACCCAACTATAAAAGGAAACCCACATAAAGAAAAATTAGCAAATAAAAAACATACACTTATAAAAGGAGCATATTTTCTTACCCCTCCTATTAAACGAATATCTTGAATATCATTAAAATTATGAATAATAACTCCTGCACATATAAATAATAAAGCTTTAAATAAAGCATGAGTTAAAAGATGAAAAAAAGCTAAATCAGAAAACCCTAAAAATAAAATTCTCATTATAAACCCTAACTGACTTAAAGTAGAAAGAGCAATAATTTTTTTTAAATCATTCTCAAAATTAGCATTTAAACCTGATATAAATATAGTTAATACAGAAAATAATAAACCTCAATAAATTAAAGAATTATTTACAAAAAATAAATTCTTAAAACGAATTAATAAATAAACCCCAGCTGTAACTAAAGTAGAAGAATGCACTAAAGAAGAAACAGGAGTAGGAGCTGCCATAGCTGCAGGAAGTCAAGAAGAAAAAGGAATTTGAGCTCTTTTAGTAAAACATGCTAACATAATAAAAAATAAAATTAAACTTCTATTTAAATTTATACATATAAACTCTAAAAAAAAAATATAATTTCATCTTCCATAATTTATTATTCAAGAAATAGATATTAATAAAGCAACATCTCCAACACGATTTATTAAAATAGTTAACATTCCAGCATTAAAAGATTTAATATTTTGATAATAAATTACTAAACAATAAGAAATTAATCCTAACCCATCTCAACCTAATAAAATACTAATTAAATTTGGACTAATAACTAATAATCTTATTGATAAAATAAATAAAAAAACTATTAAAATAAATCGATTTATAAACAAATCATTTATTATATAATAATTTCTATAAAAAATAACAGAACAAGAAATAAAAAAAACAACTCTTAAAAATAAAAAAGTCATTCAATCAAAAAATATTGTTATTAAAATTGAACATGAATTAATTGATAAAATATTAAATTCAATAAAATAGCAAACTCTTATTATTCTTAAACCTAACCAAAAAAAAATAATTCTAAACAAAAAAAGAAATCCACATAAGATAAAACAAAAATTCATAAATTTAAGATAAATCATTATATTCATGACACCACAAATCATAGTTTTATTATTAAACTACTTAAATTAAATTATCACAAATAAAAAAATTTCACAATTTAAAATTAAAAAATTTAAAGGAATTCAATGTATAATTAATAATAAATATTCACGTAATGTAGGTTGAGAAAAAGAATAATATATTAAATTTAATTTTCCATGTTGAGAAAATGAATATAAATAAATTGAATAAGCAGCTCTAAAAAAAGATAAAATAAATAATAATACTACTAAATTTTCAAATCATATAATTAAACTATTAATTAAAAAAATTTCACCAACTAAATTTAAAGAAGGAGGAGCCGCTATATTAGATGAACATAATAAAAATCATCATAATGTTAAATTAGGTATAAAATTAATTAAACCTTTATTTACTAATAAACTTCGTCTTCTTATACGTTCATAAATAATATTAATTAAACAAAAAAGTCCAGAAGAACATAATCCATGAGAAATTATTAATAAATAAGCTCCTCTTATTCCTCAATATGTTAAAGTAAATAATCCTCCTAATAATAACCCTATATGAACAACAGAAGAATAAGCTACTAAAGATTTTAAATCAATTTGAATTAAACAAATTATTCTAACTAATAAAGCCCCTAATAAACTTAAGATAATAAAAAAAAAATTAAATTTAATATTTAATATAAATAAAATATTTAAACTACGTATTAAACCATAACCTCCTAATTTTAAAGTTACTCCCGCTAAAATTATTGATCCTGAAATAGGAGCTTCAACATGTGCTTTAGGTAATCAAAGATGAACTAAAAATATTGGTATTTTAACTAAAAAAACTAAAATTATAAAAAAATAAACAAAAAAATTATATTCTAAATATAAATTTAAAGAAAAAAATAAATAATTTAAAGAAAAATTATTATAATAAACATAAATAATACAAAAAAGAAATGGTAAAGAAGCAAATAATGTATAAAAAAATAAATAAAAAGCAGCTTGTACCCGATCAAATTGAAATCCTCATCCTAAAATTAATCATAAAATAGGAATTAATCTACATTCAAAAAATAAATAAAACCTAAATAAATTTATAGACCTAAAAGTTAAAAATAAAAAAATAATTAATAAAAAATTTACTATTATAAAATAAGTTTTAAATTGATTTATTATATAAACTTTTTGTCTAGCTAAAAATATTAAAAAAATAATTCAAAATGTTAATAAAATTAAACCAAAAGATATTAAATCACATCCAAAAAATGAACTTATTTGTCTCCATTCATATCTATATCTTCCTATAAATATAAATATAAATCTTAATAAAATTAAAATAAATTGAAAATTCCAAAAATTTCTTAATAAAATTACAGGAATAATAAAAATTAAGTAAAATAAAAATTTTATCATAGTTATAAAATATTTAAAACACAAAAAAAATCATTACCATGAACTCGAATTAGTAAAATTAAATTACATAAACCTAAAATTCCTTCACAAACTCTAAAAACTAAAAAAAATATTCTAAAAAATATTTCAGTAAAAAAAAAATTTAAATATAAAATTAATATTATAAATAAAATTAATACAATAAATTCTATTCTTAATAAAATTATTAATAAATGAAAACGATTTAATCCAATACTTATTAATAACATAATAAAACTAATACTTAAAAATATATTAAAAATAAGTTTTTACAACCTAATATAAAAAAAAATAAATTTTATTATTATAAACAAAAATTATAAAACTTCAAGAAAAAAGTAAATTTCTTTATCATTAATCTCCAAAATTAATATTTTATATAAACTACTTCTTGTAAAATTAAGTTTTAATAGTTTATAAAAATAAAATATTGATATTGTAAATCAATGAAAAAAATTTTTTTTTAAAACTTCAGAAAAAATAATAATTAACATTTATTAAACAAATTTATATTAAATAAAAAATTCTGTAATCACTAAAATTTTAGTATCTTTTATTTTATTAAATTCCATAATATTTTATTTTTCTTCAACTCCTTTATCAATACTTTTATTTCTTATTATTCAAACAATTTTAATTTCAATTACATCAGGATTATTTAACATAAGATTTTGATATTCATATATTTTATTTATTATTCTAATAGGAGGGATACTTATTTTATTTATTTATATTAATAGATTAATTCCTAACCAAAAATTTTCTTTTACAAAAAAATTTTTTCAAATATTTATATCTATTCTATTAATTATCTTTATATTAAAAAATTTTAATCATTATAACATAAATAATCCAGAAACCATAAATTTTCTAAATATAGAAACAGAAAATAATTTTTTAATAAAATTATCAATAAATAAATTATATAATAAACCAACAAATTATATTATATTTATATTAATAAATTACTTATTATTAACATTATTTATTACAGTAAAAATTATTAATATTAATATAGGACCTATTCGAAAAAATAAATAATTAATGAATTCACCAATACGATTAAAAAATAAATTAATTAAAATTGTAAATAATAGATTAATTACATTACCCACACCAAGAAATATTAATATTTTATGAAATTTTGGATCATTACTAGGAATATGTTTAATTATTCAATTAATATCAGGTATTTTTCTTTCTCTTCACTATTCTAATAATATTGAACTTGCATTCTCAAGAGTAATTAATATTTATCGTAATATTAATTATGGATGAATTATACGAAGTATACATGCTAATGGAGCATCTTTTTTTTTTATTTGTTTATACATACATATCGGACGAGGTATTTATCATGGATCATTTCATTATAAAAATACATGAATAATTGGAGTAATTATTATATTATTAACTATAGCAGCTGCATTTTTAGGATACGTTTTACCTTGAGGACAAATATCTTTCTGGGGAGCAACTGTTATTACAAATCTTATATCTGCAATCCCTTATCTAGGTCAATCTTTAGTTCAATGATTATGAGGAGGATTTTCTGTTGATAATGCTACATTAACACGTTTTTTCTCATTCCATTTTATTACTCCCTTTATTATTATAGCATTAACTTTAATTCATTTATTTTATTTACACCAAACAGGTTCAAGAAACCCTTTAGGTACAAATAGAAATTTAGATAAAATCCCATTTCATCCATATTTTACATTCAAAGACATTATAGGATTTATTATTATATTATTTTGTTTAATTCTTTTAAATTTAATTTCTCCTAATTTATTAGGAGATCCTGACAACTTCTCACCAGCCAACCCTATAATTACTCCTCCTCATATTAAACCTGAATGATATTTTTTATTTGCTTATGCCATTTTACGTTCTATTCCTAATAAACTAGGAGGAGTAATAGCTCTAATTATATCAATTCTTATTCTTATAATTATACCATTTTATTACATGAAAAATTTTAAAAGAATTACATTTTATCCTTTTAACCAAATTTTATTTTGAATTTTAATTAATACTGTCATTTTATTAACTTGAATTGGAATAAGACCTGTAGAAAATCCTTTTATTAATTTAGGACAAATTTTAACAATTTTTTACTTTTCTTTTTTCATAATTAACCCAATTTTCACTAAAATATGAGATAAACTTCTATTTAATATAAATAAATAATTTTAATCAATGAACTTGAATAAGTTTATGTTTTGAAAACATATTATAAAAGTTTTAATCTTTTATTGATTTACTTATTTATCTATAAATCATTTATTAAATTAATTAAAAAGTAATAATAAAAATATTTTAAAACCAACAAAAAATAACAAAAAATTTAAAGAAACTGGTAAAAACCTTTTTCAAGCTATATTTATTAATTTATCATAACGAAAACGAGGTAAAGTACCACGAATTAAAATAAATAATCTTCTTACAATAACTAATTTTAAATAAAAATTTAAACTAAATAAATCACCTCCTAAAAATATTAAACTAAATAATATTCTTATAAATAGAATTCTAGCATACTCAGCTATAAAAATTAAAGCAAATCCTCCTCTTCCATATTCTACATTAAATCCTGAAACTAACTCAGATTCTCCTTCAGAAAAATCAAAAGGAGTACGATTAGTTTCAGCTAACATAATAATAAACCAAATTATAGCTAATGGAAAATTTATAAAAATAAATCAATTTAATTGTATATTCATAAAATTTAATAAATTAAACCTATCAATTAAAAAAATAAAACATATTAAAATAATTCTTATTCTAACTTCATAAGAAATAGTTTGAGCAATAGAACGAATTCTTCCTAATAAAGCATATTTAGAATTTGAAGATCACCCAGCAATTATAATACCATAAACTCTTATTCTTCTACAACATAAAAAAAATAAAATTCTTAAATTAAAAGAAAAAATAATAGAAATTATAGGAAAAACTAATCAAGTAACTAAAATTAAAAATAAACTAAAAATAGGAGAAAAATAAAATAAAATAAAATTTCTTAAATAAGGAAACATCTGCTCCTTTCTAAATAATTTAATAACATCACAAAAAGGCTGAAGAATACCTATTATAGAAACTTTATTAGGTCCTTTACGAATTTGAATATAACCTAATATTTTACGTTCTAATAAAGTTAAAAAAGCAACACCTACTATTACTATTAAAATTAATAATAATATTGAAATACCACTCAAAAAAATTTCTTTAAAATTAATTTCTATTTAAATAATGAATTATTATATTTTATTAAAGCCTAAATTTAATGCACTAATCTGCCAAAATAGAAATATTTATTATTAAACATTAATTTATTAAAAATTATTTTTAAATTTTGGTCCTTTCGTACTAAAAATTTTTTACAAAATTAAGGATAGAAACCAACCTGGCTTACACCGGTTTGAACTCAGATCATGTAAAATTTTAAAGGTCGAACAGACCTAAAATTTAAGCTTCTGCACCTAAAATTTATTTTAATCCAACATCGAGGTCGCAATCTTTTTTATAAATATGAACTTTAAAAAAAATAACGCTGTTATCCCTAAGGTAATTTATTCTAATAATCTTAATTTAAAGATCAAAAATTCATAAATCAATGTTTTAAAAAAAATAAAAAAGTTTAATTAATTTTCCTATCACCCCAACAAAATATTAAAATTAATAATCTAATTAAATTTAAATAAATTATAAAAATTAATATAAAACTCTATAGGGTCTTCTCGTCCTTTAATAATATTTTAGCTTTTTAACTAAAAAATAAAATTCAATTAATAATTTAATAGAGACAGTTTTTACTTCATTAAATCATTCATACCAGCCTTCAATTAAAAGACAAATTATTATGCTACCTTTGCACGGTCAAAATACCGCAGCCATTAAATTTAATATCATTGGGCAGACCAGACTTTAAATTAAAATTCAAAAAGACATGTTTTTGATAAACAGGTGAGTAAAAAATTTTGCCGAATTCCTTTATTTAAACCTATCACTATTTAAATAAAATTAACATTTTTAATTTACTAATTTTATCATTATTCCATAAAATAATTAAATAAATAAATTATTTTAATAAATTATTAAATATATAAAAAAATTAATTAAATTTTAAATTAAATTATAACATTTTTTTAAAAAAAGCTATTTCTAAACCTATTTAAATAAATTTTTTAAAGAAATTATAATAATTTATTTTAAAGCTTATCCCTTAAAATATTAATTTTAATTTTATTTATTTTTTTAAAAAAAAAAATAAAAATTAAAATCTAAATTAAATTTATTTATTAAAAAACTAGAAATCTTTAAAAACGATTAACATTTCATTACTATAAATTTATAAAAAATAATTTTGATACATTAAATTTAATAAATAAATAAATCTTTTAAATTCGAGAAAAATAAATTATATAATTTTTATTTAATAAACCCTGATACACAAGGTACAAAAAATTAATTTTTATTTTTAAAATTTTAAATTTTTCAAGATATTTCAAATTTAATTCACATTACTAATAAACTATTATATAAAATATTTATTCTTATTTAATACTAAAACTTTTATTATATTAAAATTAATTTTATTAATTAATTAATTAAAAAAAAAAAAAAAAATAATTCATTAAATTCAAATTAAGTTGAATTGCACAACACTAAATAATTTTGTAAAAAATAATATCACTATGAATAATTTGAAAATTCTAGAAACACTTTCCAGTACCTCTACTATGTTACGACTTATCTCATCTTAAAACGAGAGCGACGGGCAATATGTACACATTTAATTCTAAATTCAAATAAATGTAATATTTAATTTTACTATTAAGTCCACCTTCAATTTAATATTTCAATTAAATTTTCATTAATAAATAAATTTTTATTGTAACTCACTTTTACTTTAATATAAACTACACCATGACCTGAAATACTTATTTTTAAATAATTCAGAAAATTTTAATTTTTAAAAAATAATCTGATAACGGCAGTAAATAAACTAAATAAATTAAAGTAAGGTTTCATGCGGATTATCATTTAAAAAGCAAGTTCCCCTAATTAGTTTTAAACACCGCCAATTTTTTTAAATTTAAAGAACATACCTATTAATCTTCTAATTTTTTTTTAAACTTTTAATAATAGGGTATCTAATCCTAGTTTATTAAAAAAATTTCATAAAATTATTAAATTTAAATATATTTAAATAAAATTAAAAATTTCACTTAATTAAATTTTAATTTAATTATATTATTATAAATTAATAAATTTATAATTAAATATTATTTACTAATATAAATTGTTTAACCGCTGCTGCTGGCACAATTTTAACCTATATTATTATAATTTATAAATCTAAATTTCTTTAATTAATAACTCTATAAACTGAAAACTATATTAATAAATTAAAATTTTATTAAAAAATTTTAAATAATTTATCACAAAAATTTCCATAAAAAAAAATCATAAAGTAAATATTAAAGCTAAAATCAAACTTTAATATTCAAAATATAAATTTAATGAAATTATTTTTTTTTTACTTACTTA